TTATGAAAATTATGATTGTCTTTTGGATAGAAATTGTGATAATGTATATTTTTTACTCAAATGTGCTATTGAGGAATAAAGTATTAAATCTTTTTAAGAAATAAAGTTTTTGATCGGAATATGAACTATGAAAAAAAAAGTTAAGACCCCTTAACTATTGAAGTTGTTAATAGAACGAATCACACTTTTACCACTAAACTATACCCGCTACATATTCATTATTGGATATAAATGGGCCTTTTGTCCAACAAAGTAATTAGATGTAGTCAAGATAGCATCAGAATCATGAAAATTTCAGCATTAACACGTATTTTGTTCCACCGCGGGAAAACTTGAAAAAAAAAGAATAGGTAAATAGCAAAAAGTTTAGTCAAATTTGAATAGTGTTTAATAGTGTACTAAAGTTATAAGTATTTTATTTTTTAAACCTCTCTTAATTTGAACCATTAGATTTTCTGAATTTGGTTAAATTGGGCCTCAAACTTTCAAGCTTGTCCTTTGCTTTGAACAAATTTATAGTATCAGTATCTTTTTAGAAATATGTGTGTGTTTTTTTTAGATTCTTTCTCTTATCAGAATCAGATATATTTTTTTATTCTTAAATAGAAAATTTATAAAATTAGGAAATTCATTAATGGAAAACAAATTTCATTCTAAATGTCTAAATGAAAATTGAAGTTCAGTATTCTATTCATCTTAATAATTCCCTTAAGAAGTCTTAATATTAATAAGAAAGAAGTATTAAGAAAAAAAAAATAAAGACGAAAAATCTTAGCACTATATTAGTATATACTATAAAGACTCTTACTAGTACTAGTAAGAGTACTAGAAGACTTTTCCTATTTTTTCCTCTTTTTTACTATTTTTACTATAAATTACTATAAAGATTAAATATTCTAATTTAGACTCTAATTTACTAGAATATACTAAATATACTGAGAATCTAAATATAATAAGATTAAATTAGTATTAGTAAATATATAGAATAGAAAATGAAAATATAAGAAAAAATAGAATAAAATTCAAATAGAAAATATATTCTATAGTCTAATATATAGAATATATTAATAGAATATCTTAATTCTATTAATTATTAATTTAGATATAGTTTTAGATATAGTTAGATATAAATAATAGAGAATTTTTAGAGAATTTTGATAATTTTTTTCAATAATTTTTAAGATAATCTATCTATTCGAATCTTATCTAATTTCCAATAATTAGGAATGGCAATGAAAATTATTCTTCTCATTTCAATAACAATTTTGATTTGTCGGAACAAAAGAAGTACTGGCCCGGCCAGTACTTATACTTAACCAGGCCGGGGAAATGAAGTTTTTGTTTTGTACAAAATAAAATAAGTAAGGTATTCTATTCGAGAAATCTTTTTTGAATCATTGAAGTAAAATCAAAATTGTTATCAATCTTGACTTCATGTGTTAAATTACATGATAAATTTCCAATTTGGAATGGGGAGAGATGGCTGAGTGGACTAAAGCGTCGGATTGCTAATCCGTTGTACGAATTATTCGTATCGAGGGTTCGAATCCCTCTCTCTCCGATCACTTGAGATTTTAGAATTGGAAGAATTTTCGATTATTCTTTATTTATGAATCTTTTATCTTTATCTAACATCTATTCCTTTTCTTTTCTTTATACATTTACCTATGAAAAAAGAAAGGAAAATGTATAAATGAATCTCATCTCTTTTTTTATTCTTTTTATTCTTCACGCCCAGGATTACGCCCCGGATCATTAGATAAGAATCCGAAGATGAATAGAGAAACAAAGAATATTACTACTGTGTAAACAAATAGTTTAAGAGTAAGCATTACAAATCTCCAAGATAAGATAAGATCATTTTTTTAAGGAAATAGATCACCTATTTTACGACACATACTATCGCTCTAAAGATGAAAAAAAAGGAAGTTTTTTTGAAATTTATTTTTATAAATTTTTTTTTCTAATGTAATAAGATTCATATTTTTTCGTTACCAAAAATTTATTGTCATATTCATATCTATAATTAAGTAATTTTATGGGGTATGGGATCTTAAAGGTTAGAACAAAAGAAAGAAGCTGGTTAGCTTTTTAAAGATTTGAAAGAAAAGATAAAGTAAAGAAAAAATAAAGATCATCGCCCCTTCCCTTATTCAATATTCTTCAATATTCAAATTCAATTTCAATATAAAATAGAAAATACCAGACTTTTTGAATCGAGGGTTCCTAATGTCCAGACTTATCTGAATCTTATTTATGATCTTATTGATTTTCAGAATAAAATTTCATCTTTTTTTTTATCAAATAAATTATGAATTGAATAGAGATTAGAGATTCAATTTTTATCGGAAACTTACAGCAGCTTGCCAAACAAAGGCTAAGAGAAAAAAGAGTACAGGGATAATTGGCATAACGTCTATGATTGGATTGAAAAAGGCATAAGCCTCGGGCAATTTTGCGAAGAAAAAACTACTCAAATAAAGGGTAGAATTAAGACAGATACAAATTAAACAAAAGATATTAAGCATAACAAATATTTTTTTTCTTGTTCTTAAAGTTAAAGATTCAAATTAAATTGAAGAATAAATTATCAGATTGGATTGAGTTGTTTTTTCTGAGGGAAAATTGAAAATAAAAAAGGCAGATAAAAGAAATAAATTCTTCTTTTTCTTTGACTTCTCCCCAATCAAGAATCCTTCCTTACATTATCCAATCAAATAAGAATACAAGGAATTCTATTTTTATAGAATATCTTAATTGAATTATAAGTAATGATCAATTAATCGTTTTGATTCTATATCTATTATTTCTATATCTATTATGTTGAATCCTAGCGGCAACATGTCCTATATTTATTTAGGTTGGTTATTGACGAATAATAAATATTTATCTTAGTTTTTCTTAGACCAAAAATAAATGGGGCGTGGCCAAGCGGTAAGGCAACGGGTTTTGGTCCCGTTACTCGGAGGTTCGAATCCTTCCGTCCCAGATCGTTCGCATCAGAAACGAAAAATTCTTCTCGATTGAAATTGAAATTTGAATTCAACAATTCTTTTTTTATCTTTTATCTTACCTTACACGAGACTTTTTATACTTTAGAATAATGAAAACAAAGAAATTTTATTCTCAAACTATCTCTCTGTTTTAAATTAAATGAAATTCAGATTCAATTGGAGATGGTAAAAAAAAGGAAATCATAATATTCAAATCATAAAATCATATTTCATAAATATAAAATATAAAGAAAAAAAATGAGAAAATATGAATATATTAGGATCTATTTATATTCATACTATTCATACATAAATACATATAAATACATAATTATTACATAAGATTATTACATAAGAATATATATTGTCTATTTGTATATTTTTCTTATTAAGAATATCTTATTATTTCAGATTATCTTATTATTCTCTAATTAACTAGAATTGAATATTTATGAATATTTCAATGAAATATTTAGTTAAATAAAAATTTTTATCCATTCATGGGGATTTCTTTTTCATCTGAATGAAAGTAAAGCCAAAGTTTAGGTTTATAATCTTTTTTATTTTAAGAAAAATAATTTCTGATGGACAATCCTGAAAGATTTGTTGAAGATGTAAATAAGTTTTCTTAAAACTGATTTGTTTTTTTATGTGATATTATTCATATGATAAAATATGGGAGTAATTTTAAGTGAAATCCTTTCCGAGTATAGACTTAATCTATAAGTCTATAACTGTAGATTCTTATGTATCGGTTCAGCCAATGACTATTCATGATTCCATATTGAATCAATTGCATATGGTTCCAAATTAAAATAAAAATATAGGGATGTTATGGTAAAACTTCGTTTGAAACGATGTGGTAGAAAGCAACGTGCGACTTGAAGGACATGATTGGCTGTGGATTCTGACATCCACCATCTTCTATACGAATAAAGATGCTCTTGTCTCGACATGATTTGTTCTGCTAGGAACCTGATTTAATTTGTCTTGGGTTGCTAAATAAAGATACTAATGGTATATATAAGGTATAGCATATAATGGAGCTCGAGCAAAAAGAATTGATTCTTTTATCGGAGTAATAATCTAGGGTTAGTGACAATCAATAAGTTAGATCAACTTTGTAAATATATCATCAATATCTAAATTATAGATTATAGATACTAAATTATAGATAAATGGAGAGGTTCAAAATTGAATAAGTTTGAAATGAAAAAAAACAAATTTGTCGAAATTTTCAAACTTTTTTGATCAAGAGTGTATCACAAAGGAATAAAATGATTTTTCCCTTTTCCATAGAAAGAACAAAAAACAAAAGGTATGTTGCTGCCTTTTTGAAAAGGAGTAAAGATCACCGAAGTAATGTCTAAACCTAATGATTTCAAAAAGCGCAAAGCAAAGACAACAAATTCCGGAACAAGGAAACACTTTTTTAACTTGTCTTAACAATTGGATCAGAATGAGTAAAAAAAAATAGATCTGAAAATAGACAAAAAAAGAGGTTAGAGACAGCTCAATAAATTTTAAGGATTTCCTTTTGAACTCTTTTAAAAATACCCAACTTGAGTTAGGAGTCTAAATGAAATTTATTTTTCTGTAAAGAAGGAAAAAAAAGGCTCAAAATTCAGTCTAATTCTTTGTAGAATTTCTCTTTCTATTTCTATCTATATAGATAGAAATAGAAAGAGAAATTCTATAAATTAGAATCATTTTTTCTTGAGCCGTATGAGGAGAAAACTTCCTATACGTTTCTAGGGGGGCATCTTTTATCTACATCTATCCCAATGAGCCATCTATCGAATCGTTGCAATTGATGTTCGATCCCGAAGAGAAGGAAGAGATCTTCAAAAAGTGGGTTTTTATGATCCGATAAAGAATCAAACTTATTCAAATGTTCCTGCTATCTTATATTTCCTTGAAAAAGGTGCTCAACCCACAGAAACTGTTTATGATATTTTAAGCAAGACAGAATTCTTTAAAGAATTTCGAATTTCTTTTGATAAAAAAAGAAAAGAAAAACAAGAATCATGAAGAAAAAAGTATAGGATAAAGAGTACCTATCTTTGTTTAATTCTTTATTCAAAGTTTATTTTTTTCTTGTTCTATTCATACTTATTTTATTCTTCTTTTTCTTATTTTTGTGGAACCCCCCAACAAGGGGGGGTAATCTTTCTTCTTGTATTTGTATTGTATCTTTTTTTTTTTTGTTAAATAAAGCCGCTATTTTTCTATCTATACCTTTTTCTTATTCCTTCTTTTTTTCCACTCAAAGTTTTATTCTTTATGTTGTGCTAATCCAACACAAATTTCCATAGAATTTCTTGAATTTTGTTTTCTAAAAAGTCCATTCATATTGACAATGGCGTATCAAACAAATATAATTTGATCATATATAAATAGATCTTTTTATCCCCATTCCCTATTGGCTCTTTTCTTCATTTTAGTAAAATGGATGAGTTTGCTTAATTTTTTTTTATTTCGATCATATCTACACTTCATATTGATCCGGGTTGCTAACTCAATGGTAGAGTACTCGGCTTTTAATTGCGACTATTATCTTTTACACATTTGGATGAAGAAATTCGTCTAGACTATTGGTATAGTTTATAAGACCGCGACTGATCCTGAAAGGTAATGAATGGAAAAAAGAGCATGTCGTAAAAAGAATAGAAAAATCTAAAAAAAAAGAATAGAATATTAATAGAAAATATTAATAGAATAATAGAAAAAAAAAAAAAAAGAAAAATTCTTGTTCTATTTATATTATGAGTACTCTAATTTTTCTTTTTAGAACATTTTTAATGTTCAGTAAAGTATTTTGGGTCTAGTGAATAAATGGATAGAGCCTTATGGCTCCAATTCGAGTAAGACAAAAAAGCAACGAGCTTCCCTTCTTAATTTGAATGATTACCCGATCAAATTACTAATTTTATACGTTAAAAATAGATTAGTGCCTGATGTGAGAAAAGAGTCTCTTGTGAGACCATTTATTCTTTTTTTTATTAATCCTAATTATTTTTTATTGTGGATTGTAGACGGATGTGTAGAAGAAAGAGTATAGTGATAAAAAATTCTTATTTCCAAAGTCAAAAGAGTGATTGGGTTGCGAAAATAAAAGATTTTTACCCTTTTTTCTTATTATTATTTTCTTTCTTTTATTATTATTCCTATATTCTTAGTTTTATTAACAAGTAAAAGAAAATCAAATTAGATAGAAAGGGAAAAGAAAAAGATCTGTAGATTGGGCTCTTTGTCTCCGGGGTATATATTCTTTATTTGTTCTTACTTTTCTATAATTCTAGAATTTTTTACTTATTAGATTATTCTTATGATTTTTAATCACAGTACAGTATAAAAGTTTAAAAAGTAGAAAAAGTCTATCTTATTTTAGATTTTTTAAAATAGAAAAAATATAAAGTAAAAGTATATACAGTGCATAGTATAATAGTATATATAATAGATAATAATACTAGACTATATTATTAATTATTAGAATTATCTTTTAGAATAAAGAGAAGAATAATATTCTTATTCTATTATTCTTTATTATTCTAATATTCTAATTTCTTCTAGTTAGAAGTTCTTAACTTTTTTCTTATAAATAGTTTTTTACTATAAGATAAAAAATAGACTATATACAACATACACACATACGCCGTTCTGACCATATTGCACTATGTATCATTTCATAACACAAGAAATGCCTCTCTTTTTTGGTTAAAGTAGAAATGTCTTTAAATAGCAGAATTACAAGGATATTTAGATTGAAAAAAGAGAGATTTTGGCAACAAAACTTCCTATATCCGCTACTCCTTCAGGAGTATATTTACTCACTTGCTCATTATCATAACTTCAATAGTTTGATTTTTTATGAACCTGTGGAAATTCTTGGTTATGACAATAAATCTAGTTTGGTACTTGTGAAACGTTTAATTACTCGAATGTATCAACAGAAATATTTGATTTCTTCGGTGAATGATTCTAACCAAAATGGATTTTCGCTGCACAAGAATTCTTTTTCTTATCATTTTTATTCTCTGATGGTATCAGAAGGTTTTGGAATCATTCTGGAAATTTCATTCTCGTCGCGATTAGTATCTTCCCTTGAAGAAAAAATAATACCAAAATCTCAGAATTTACGATCTATTCATTCAATATTTCCCTTTTTAGAGGATAAATTATCACATTTAAATTATGTATCGGATCTACTAATACCCTATCCCATCCATCTGGAAATCTTGGTTCAAATCCTTCAATGCTGGATCAAAGATGTTCCTTCTTTGCATTTATTGCGATTGATTTTCCACGAATATCATAATTTGAATAGTCTCATTACTTCAAAAAAATCCATTTACGTCTTTTCAGAAATAAAGAAAAGATTCTTTTGGTTCCTACATAATTTTTATGTATATGAATGCGAATATATATTCCTTTTTCTTCATAAACAGTCTTCTTATTTACGATCAATATCTTCTGGAGTCTTTCTTGAGCGAACACATTTTTATGG